AACCATATGCATTCAAAAGTGCGCGTATGGTTCCTAAAAGGGATAAAATTTTATCCTAATCAACCGACTTCATCGAGAAAGATTACTTTTTTTAGGAGACTCCATAGAGGACGAACTAGCAAATCAAGTTATGGGGCTCATGCTATTTCTCAATATAGAGGATAAGGACTTAGAACAATGGTTATTTATAAACTCACCTGGCGGGTGGATAGTACCCGGAGTAGGCATTTATGATATGATGCAACTTGTGATACCAGATGTAAATACAGTATGTATGGGAGTCGCCGCTTCAATGGCATCTTTCGTTCTGGTCGGAGGCGAAATTACCAAACGCTTAGCATTCCTTCGCGCTTGGCGCCAATGTATCTTTAACCTTAGTTGAGAGGTTGAGAGAAAGCTTTTTTAGAAATGAAATAAAAAAGTAAAGTTATAAATGACATAAGAAAGTAATGAAGACTATATGCCTTAGCCGGGTAAAATGAATAAGACTACTGAGTAACAATAGCATGGCATTCCAATTCGGTATGAACATACCCATATGGTTTTTCATAACGTGAGATTGTGTATCGGGGGAGCTGGCTTAGACAAAATATCTTTCCGATCAAGGAATACCTCTGAATATCTCTCAGCAATTCATTTTAGTGTCGCAAATATTTTTGGTTTCACGCGACAAATGATTTTGCCAAATTTATGTTATCGAAGAGTACTAAAAAAAAAAAGAAACTTTGGGATTGCTCGATCTCATATGAGTTAAATTCCCAAATAACCAAAGCACGGAAGCAACGGAATCATCATACTCCTTTTTCACTCTCCCAAAAGCAAGGATGTTAAATGGGCGGATAATTTCTGGATCCAATAGATCTTTTTTTTTTCCCGTGGAAGGGAAAAAAAATCCCATTGTGGAGCCGTATGCAATGCCCCAAAATTGCCTGTACGGTTGTTGAATTTTATCTATATTGGATTGTCCTTTTATCAATCTATATTGTCGTTTGCTTCTATTATATATATACTCCGCTTCTTCTTATTCTTTAGCTCTTTCCTTTACCCGATAGAAGATAGAGGGACCTTTCATTATGTTATATCATCAGGGTAATGATGCACCAACCTGCTGGTACCTTTTATCAGCAAGAAATACCAGGATATACGCTAGAATCGAGAGCAATTTCAGAGTTTCGCGACAGAATCGTAAAAATATATTCCGTACGAACACAACAACCCCACTGGGTTATAGCCGCCGACCTGGAAAGAGATACTTTTATGGACGCAAGCGAAGCCAAAGAGTATGGAATTATAGATCTTATAGCAGAATCAGTCCTAAATACCGGCTAAAATACCGGGGAGTTAAGTAAAATTTACCCCACCACCGAATTTACACTCCGGATTTACATTGTCCTCTAAGATTCGCACTCATGAAACAAAATACGTTAGCATCTTAGAACCAAGGAAACAGAGCCAACGCCCCAATAGAAATGTCGGTCTACTTCCATTCCATTCGAGGATCCTAAAGACATCGATCGTATTGTTGATCTCTTATCTTGTTCGTTTACAGATTCGGAATGAGAAATTATTATCCCGCTCCATCCGAACTAAAAAAAAAGGTATAAAAAATATCGTTATTACTTTTCATTGATGAGTTTAATTCAAGGATTTCGAGTTCTAATTTCATAAATCGATTTTTTGGGGGAGGGTTACTAGGAGGGGATAAGGATAGTTGGTAGGTTCAATTCCTAACCGGATGATTATGTTTTTTTTTTCTTCTATTTAATATATTTAATACTAGAAGAAAAAAAAAAAACATAACCATCCGGTTAGGATCGATCTAAACCAGCCCATTTTGTATATGATTCAGCATGCCAACTATTAAACAACTTATTAGAAACACAAGACAGCCAATCAAAAATGTCACAAAATCCCCCGCTCTTCGGGGATGTCCTCAGCGTCGAGGAACATGTACTAGGGTGTATGTGCGACTCGTTCAAATCATAAGATAAGCTGGAACAAAAGAAAGAAAACGCTTTTTCCAGTATCAATGACCAGTACCAATGAATAGGATGGAATTTTTCCATTCACTATCTAACAAAAGACCTACATTGTGTATGAAATTTATGGTTTCTATTGGTGCAAATCCAATCACCTTAATTGTAGATGATAAGCAACTCCCAGTGGTAGCAAATGGTTGTCCATTAAGCGGGGGAATTGGTATTTAGGAAGCAGAAAAATTATGCTCTCACTCTTGCAAGAACGGACTAACAGGGTCAGCTACCTAGCCAACTTTCATAATTAAATGCCGTTACTGTATGAGTAGATCTCATTGTGAAAAGATCTATTATTGGATAATTCATGGGTAGAGTCAAAGAATGTGAACTGTACAAGTTACTAATAACATTGATTGAATGGGGAAGGAGCTCCGGTGTATAGAGAGGACCTCACCGTTTACGAAGTAACCATAGAAACGAAGGAACCCACTATTTATTTATAAATTTCCCTTTACTAGGTATTCCTACTTTAATACAATACTCTATTTATACTCAATTTGAAATTGAATATTTTTGGATACCTAGTATCAATACAATTTCTTATTTCGAGGTGAAATGCCCGTAAAAAAAAATCGTGGTTGGGAAGGTCAGAGCAGCAAAAGCCATTGGAATTTGTATTTTATACATCGGAAGAATCCGTTTTGTTATTAATAGACTAGGAAAGACGAGAGGGATGACTGAAAGAAAAAATAAATTAAGTTATTCATCAAAGTTTATTTTGCTTCAATGACCAGAACTAGACGAGGGTATATAGCTCGTAGACGTAGAACAAAAACGCGTTTATGTGTATCAACCTTTCGAGGGTCCCATTCAAGACTTATGCGAACTGCTATTCAACAAAGAATTCGAGCTTTGGCTTCTTCTCATCGGGATAGGGGAAGCCGAAAGATAAATTTTCGTCGTCTGTGGATCACTCGAATAAATGCAGTAATTCGCGAGAACGGGGTATCCTATAGTTATAGTAGATCCATAAATAATCTGTACAAGAGACGGTTGCTTCTTAATCGTAAAATTCTTGCACAACTAGCCATATCAAATACAAATTGTCTTTATACAATTTCCAATGAGATCATTAAATAAGGAGATTGATTGGGGGAATTCATCGGAATGCTTTAAAGGGAGGTCCCCCGGAGAATGAACTCCGGGAAGGGAGAGTAAAAAGAAATAGGATTATTATAAAGTAGTCAAAATAACTGAATGCGTTTCCATAAAAAAAGGTTTCTTCTTCATTTTTGAATTTTGATTCAATCAATTGAGAAATAGACCTATTTCTTTCTGGTTCGAGTACCCGTAGTTCTAGGAGTATACTTAGTTCTATTCGCAGATTCTTCATTACGAAGAAAAGGTAACGAAGATAAAGTACGAGCTTGTTTTATAGCAATAGTAATTAATCGTTGTTGTTTCAAAGTCAATCTATTCACTCGTCTAGATAATATTTTTCCTTGCTCACTAATAAATCGACTAATTAAACTTATGTTTCTATAATCAATTCGATCCCCCGGTCCAATTGGGGGCAAACGCCTACGAAAAGATCGCTTGGATTTAAGAAAAAGCTTGGATTTTTCCATGGTTTATTCCTTATCTCTAAAATCCTATTTCTTAATTCTCATTTTGGATTTGACGGAAATAGGAGTTGATTGGTTTATTTGTTTATTTTATAATTATATGTAATTTTGAAAAATTTGTTCCCCTTTCTTGAATCCTGAAGGGAAGGTACACGCGGTTTTCTTTGATCTATTTCTTTATCTCCCCATGAATCATATGTTTGTAACAATAGGGACAGAATTTTCTCAATTCCAGTCGACTAGGCGTATTGTGTCGATTCTTTTGGGTAATATATCTGGAAATGCCTGGTGATTCCTTATTACTATCCTTTCGACAACTGTTACATTCCAAAATAACTGTTATTCTGACATCTTTACCCTTCGCCATGAACCTAACCTCCTTTGAATTTTGGATTCACTCAATTCTTTTCTTTCATTTTCGATCCGAAACAAAAAAAAAAAAATAAGTTGCTAACCTGAAATCCTATTATGAAAGATTTTGTTACAATCAATAGAGAAAAAAGAAAAATAAGTAATACAATGATTTCTAACTATTAATTATTTAGATAGAATCTCGGTAATCTCGGTATAGTAATATAGTAATAGTATTTCATTTAAGTATCTTGTATAATTTTGTTGCCCTCTATGATTTTAATATATTAATATAATAATATTAAATTAATTCGAGCCTGAGCCCAAATTTCGATGCGGTTGAACCCACTTTTTTTTTTCTTTAATCCTCAAAAAAATGACAAAAGAGCAAAACAAAGAAAGGAAGAGAAAGGGAGAGGGATTCATCAGAGAGAATTTAGCGTATCTCTAATCTTTTTAAGCCCTTCCTATGTCAATAACTAGAATGAAAAAAATGGGAATGTCAACGCATCCGGGAATAAACGATTGATCTCTATCAATAAACCTGCTAAAGACCCAAACCATAGAGTACTTAGTACAGGTGCCACAGAAAGATATGTTTTTAGATTTCGCATTGAAAAGCCTCCTTTTTTTGTAATACATATATGATCATATGCATATGTAGTTAAGGATCGCTTGTATTTGTACGCGAAATTCTTAACTAAAATAGATATATAAAACAACCCAGTAGATGAGATTTTCCTTTCCTTACAACAGAGAAAAGGGCGTTTCCCTCTTTCGGAGCATTGCCGATAAAGATTTATTTATATGTTGGGTTTACTATGTCTATAATGTATATAATTTTTTTATTTATTATATGTTATATGAGCCATGAGAAAAAAAAAAGAATAAATGGCAAGAGAATTCCTATATCCATGTAGGAAATAACGATGTGGAAAACAGGACGTGGATTCTCTACAATGACACTGTAGGACAATTGAAATGAAAGGGATGTAGCGCAGCTTGGTAGCGCGTTTGTTTTGGGTACAAAATGTCACGGGTTCAAATC